AATCTATGGGTTAAGAAGTTGGAGTAAGGAGTTGTTGTTGAAAAATCTAAAACTGGAAAGGCATTTTAGAATTTTTATGAAAATTGAATAATGATCTAAAGATATCCATTAAACACAGTCTAAAAAAATGGATCAATCGTTGAATTCGTTTCAATTGAGAGATTAAATCCGGTATAAATATTAGAAAGGGCGGAAACCCCATCTTCGCAAACATGAATAGATATATCTTTATTTTACAATTTTTCACAAAAAAGATTTATGCGGAAGGATTTGTCTTTGATGAAAAGTTTTCTATTTTTAGAGTTCAATTTTTTAATAATTTTAATTCAATGTAGATACCTATCCAAAATAATATGAATGACTCACTATTAACTCGGTTTTTTGGCCATAATCATTATGTAGGAGAGRTGGCCGAGTGGTTCAAGGCGTAGCATTGGAACTGCTATGTAGACTTTTGTTTACCGAGGGTTCGAATCCCTCTCTTTCCGTACTCTTCACCTAATTCACCAATGTTACTGACTGCAATGCATCAAATAAGAATGTATACTCCAACAGTTAGACCTTTCTTTGATATCGATTATGTATTCCTAATCCAAATCTTCTGTGGTACGAAAAATACTGGGCAAAATGGACAAGGAATGAAAATCCCCTACCGATCTATGATACATGAATGAGAGCAAAATCCCCAGATCAAACCCCTTATCTTACTTACCCCGGGTCCCTTTACTTAAGCCAAAATGGAGAGGTCAAAATTGTCCGAACCTTTGTTATTTTAGTTGGGGTTAAGTCTGACGAGAGTAATATTCTACAACTAGCAATTCATTTATTTTCAAACCGACCCATTTACTATCTATTATTTGATTGACGAATCCTTCATATTGGAATGGGTGAAGAGTCAAATGGTTTGGCAACTCCTCGCGGGGGGATGAATCAAGATAATTTTGAATCAGAGCCCTAGATTTTTGCTCATCCCTCACTGTAATAATATCTCGGGGTTTACAGCGATAACTTGGTATATCTACTATACGACCATTAACTAAAATATGTCTATGGTTAACTAATTGGCGGGCTTGAGGAATAGTCGAAGCCATACCCAATCGAAAAAGGATGTTATCCAAACGCATTTCAAGTAATTGTAGTAAAACCTGACCTGTTGATCCTTTGGCTTTTCCGGCGATACGAACGTATTTAAGTAATTGTTGTTCTGTAAGACCATAATGAAAGCGCAATTTTTGTTTTTCTTCTAAACGAATACGATATTGAGATTTTTTTCCGGGGCGCGATTGGTTTCTAAGATCGCTTCCGGCTCTAGGCTTTTTACTAGTTAGTCCCGGTAAAGCCCCCAGACGACGGATTTTTTTGAAACGAGGCCCTCTGTAACGTGACATAAAGACTCCTTATTTTTTATGAAATTTCATAAAACAAAATTAAAACTAAACTAAAATATGATAAATTAATCGAAATTTACTGAAGTATTGTATTACAAAGAATAATTAGAGGAATTGTATCAATATCCGGACCTTATTGTATATAAATAATTGTATTATATAAATAAAAAGAATTTTAAATAATAATAAAAAAAATTCAGGGTTCTTTTCTTAATTGATTTGTTCTACAGAGACCGAACTCCTCCAATCCCATTTTTATTCATAATTGGAAGTTCCTACGAGATGATAGGGTGACCCTTGGGAAAAGGGAAATAAGTTTTTCGCTTTGATTTCACATTATCAATTATGTAAAAAATAAAAAATCAAACAAACGGAGAAAAGCCGGCTATCGGAATCGAACCGATGACCATCGCATTACAAATGCGATGCTCTAACCTCTGAGCTAAGCGGGCTCACATAACATAAATTGTACACGTATACTAATTTAGTAAACTACTGAGATATTAACTACTGTTCATTCTTAGCTATTTCATAAGAAATATGATATATAGAAAAATAGAAATATCAAAAATAAGGACGAATAGAAAATCGAATTTTCTAATTTCCAAACATATTGGATATTTGAATATTATAGAACATACCTATTAATATAGCGATATTATTAAATATCGCGATATAAAATTTTGATCTATTTCTCAAATATATGTTTATCAATAATAAATATCTTAATTAGCTTAATTAGATGGTAAGATTTTTTTTACTATTCTATGTTTACTATTTTTTATTACATAATTTTATTATATTTCATATATATTTTATATTCATATATATTTTATATATAGAAATATATATATTTCATTTTAATTTAATTTGAAAATATATTTGAATATTTCATTTTAAATAAAATCGAGTAAAAGTAAAGTAATGTAATTAAGTTTAGAATCTTATTCTATTTCTATATTTATTGTATATTACAATCTTATAATATAATTATTTATTATATATAATTCGAAATAATTTCATATTTAATTAATAAATAATTTCATATTTAATTAATAAATAATTTCATTTTGAATTTTCTTCTAATTCTAAATTAACGGAATGGTTAGTTATAGCCATTTTATTAGTTATGGATATTAATTGAATTTAAAATTAATAATACTCAAATCTTCCTTTTCGTTTTTTTGTTATGTTATAATGTTATAAAAGGCCTGCCCTAAGAATAACATGAAAGATAAAAGCGCAATCCAGATCATAATGAAACACTCCTCTGGTTTCATTCGGAAAGGTGAAAGCTAAGACGAAAAAAAAAAAAGAATCGACCGTTCAAGTATTTAAAATTGCACGCTAAAAACGGTAGAAATAAGGGCATATATAAGTATAATAAATATATATTATACTATACTATAATATATATGTTATGCGATCTATATTGAATTGATGATATAGAAATGATAGAATCATTTCTGATTGGACCAAATACGGGTCTCCGATAGAGATGAAAGAAAATATCCAAGAAATCAAATAGTAGAAAACACTTTTCAATATAGGAACCGGTATCTAATGAATTCAACCGGTCCAGCATAATAGAAATGAAAGAAAAAAAAGGGGGGGGGGGCGGCATCATGATGCGATCTTAATCACATCAAAAAAAAGAGGGGATATGGCGAAATTGGTAGACGCTACGGACTTAATTGGATTGAGCCTTGGTATGGAAACCTACCAAGTGAGAACTTTCAAATTCAGAGAAACCCTGGAATTAAAAATGGGCAATCCTGAGCCAAATCCTGTTTTATGAAAATAAACAAGGGTTTCATAAACCGAAAATAAAAAAGGATAGGTGCAGAGACTCAATGGAAGCTGTTCTAACAAATGGAGTTGGCTGCATTGTGTTAGTAAAGGAATCCTTCCATCGAAACTTCAGAAAGGATGAAGGATAAACCTATATACATACGTATAGTACTGAAATACTATCTCAAAATGATTAATGATGACCCAAATCTGTATTTTTTTATATTTATATGAAAAATGAAAGACTTGTTGTGAATCGATTAAAAATTGAAAAAAGAATCGAATATTCATTGATCAAACCATTCACTCCACCGTAGTCTGATAGATCTTTTTCATAATTGATTAATCGGACGAGAATAAAGATAGAGTCCCATTATACATGTTAATATCGACAACAATGAAATTTATAGTAAGAGGAAAATCCGTCGACTTTAGAAATCGTGAGGGTTCAAGTCCCTCTATCCCCAAAACGACCCGGTTGACTCCCTAATTATTTATTTTCATTTTATCATTTTGTTAGCGATTCAAATCAAAATTCGTTATATTTATCATTCATTCTCATTCGACTCTTTTCTTTCACAAATGGATCTGATCGAAAATTTTTTTCTTATCACAAGACTTGTGTGTGATATATATGATACGCGTACAGTACAAATGATTTGAGCAAGGAATCCATTAAATTTGAATAATTAACAATACATATCATTACTTGTACTGTACTGAAACTTTGAAAATTTTTTTTGAAGATCCAAGAAATTCTATTAGATCCTGTATAATACTTTGTAATACTTTTTCGTTTTTCTAATTGACTAATTGACATAGACCCAAGTCCTATATTAAAATAAAATGAGGATGATGCGTCGTGAATGGTCGGGATAGCTCAGCTGGTAGAGCAGAGGACTGAAAATCCTCGTGTCACCAGTTCAAATCTGGTTCCTGGCACATGAGTAATTTGTATGAGTATATATTCTAAAAATTAATTGATATGGGTCGACATACATATTCATTAATAGTATAAATCATGATACATATTTATCCATCTAAATGTCGGAGATATACCCCTTATATATATCATATGTATATAAAGTATACAAAAGAATTCCATTTTGTTTCCTCTTGTTTTTTTATTTGTCCATACTGTGTCTCCTTTTGTTCAAATGTTCAAAAAAAACGTTAATACTTTATACATATTCGAAAGGATAAATTAGTTAGTTGAAAGAGAAAAAGTATAGTCTAGAGGAGTTGAGGGATGGGAATAGCCAAAGTTCATTTCAGATACAGTACAAATCGAATATGATCCTATTTCATTTCCTTCTATATTTTTTTCATAGTCTATTTCTTCATTTCCTTCTATGTTACTTTCTCTAGCCCATCTAAGTGATGTGCGCGGTACATAGTTCATAATGCGGAACTCTTTTAGTTTCATCCTAGTAGATCGGCTCATTCGAAAAAGTATCTTCAAAATTTGAGAATCTCAATGAATCCTCTAATTTTTTTTTTTAGTATTTATTTTATTTAGCCTTATTTAGCCCACCCAATAACTAAAAAAAAAAAAAAATAATAATATGGGAATGAAACTTCAATTACTATGTTTGATCTCGAAGAGAATGTACAAAAATTCTTTGAATATCTGGAGTTGTAGAAGTGAAGATTAGTTTCTGATTATTCAATGAGCATCTTGTATTTCATAAAAATTAGGGGCAATATAATCCTTACGTAAAGGCCATCCTATCCAACTTTCAGGCATTAAGATACGTTTCAGGCGTGGATGATTATCATAAAGGATTCCCAGCATATCATAGGATTCCCTTTCTTGAAAAT